AGATGCTAATGGTAAGCAAGAAGATTGTTTACGAAGAAACAACAAGAAAAATTCATATTCTGATACATAAGAGTTATATAGGAATCGAAATAGTCTTTTATTTTCTTTTTTAAAAAAAAAAATGGATTTCATTGAAGTAATAAAACTATTCCAATTTGAATAGTAGTTGAGAAAGAATCGCAATAAATGCAAAGATGGAACATCTTGAATACGGTATTGAAGGAGTTGAACCAAGATTTCCAAATGTATAGGATAGGGTATTTCTATATGTGATAAATAATCCAAATGCAAAAATTTGTCTTCTAAAAAGGGAAATATTGAATGAATAGAGCGTAAATTCTGAAACTTGGGTATTTCTTTTTCTTTCGGACAAAGTAATTCTCGTAGCGAGAATGGGATTTCTACAACGATTGCAAATCCCTCAGATAGAATCTGAGAATAAAAATCAGAATAAAAATAAAAACCAATTTTGTAATCCAACAATCGATCTTGGTTAGTATGATTAACCGAGTTAATCCCAAAATTCTGCTGATACATTCGAATAATTAAACGTTTCACAAGTAGTGAACTAAATTTCTTGTTATTACAACTAACAATTTCCACAGGTTCGGAATCATTTAATCCATAATCATGGGCAAATGCATAAATATACTCCTGAAAGAGTAGTGGGTAGACAAAGTATTGTTGATGAGATTTGTGTTTTTCTGAATACCCTTCGAATTTTTCCATTTGTATTTCTACTTAAATCAGAGAGAAGAAGCATTTCTCGGTTTATCGAATGATGATACATAGTGCAATATGGTCAGAACAGGGTGTTGCATTTTTTAATAAAAACCCTGGAAAGAAAGGGCCTCTAATCCACAGATCTTTTTCTGCTCCTTTTCTACCCAATTTTTTTTTGTTTGTTCTAAAAGAGAACAGAACAAATTTTTTATTTTTGCAGGCCAATTGCTCTTTTGACTTTGGAATAGAGCCTCTTTATCAATATACTGCTTCTTTTACACATTCAATCCACAATATCCCTTATTCAATTCATAATCAAGAATAATTAGGATTTCTAAAAAAAAGAAAAAAAAAGGGTCCACTCATAGGAAAACCCAACCTTTCCCCGCATCCGGCACTAATCTTTTTTTAACGTCTAAATTAGAGCGGGGAATCGTTCCAATTAGGAAGTTAAGCTCGTTACTTTTTATTTTACCAGAATTGGAGCCAGGCTCTATCCATTTATTCACTAGAACCAGAAAATCGTAATTTTTATTCAATTCAAAAAAAAAATCAATTGATTTTTTTACGACATGCTATTTTTTCCATTCATTACCCTTGAGGATCAGTCGTGGTCTTTTAGACTCTACCAAGAGTCTGGACGAATTTGTTGCTCCATCAAAATGTGTAAAAGATCATAGTCGCACTTAAAAGCCGAGTACTCTACCATTGAGTTAGCAACCCAGATAAAAATAAGGATCTTAGATACGATCGAAATCCAAAAATCAATGGAATTACACCGCGTGCTTCTGTCAAAACATTGAATTAGCAAGACATCAAAAGAAAGAATTTATCGACCATGAAAAAATTCAAATGCCAAAATGAACAGATGCCAGTTAAATTCCACTACACTAAGGTTAAAAAAAGAGCGACCCCGATTACAACGGTAAAATGCTCCTTTTTTAGCGATTTTTATTTTATTTTAATGAAATAAAAATCTTGTATGAAAATACATGCAAGAGGAACACCCTTATCATTTGAGCGAAGTGTCGGAAGAAAAATAGAATATGCAGTGAGGATAAAGAGACCTATCTATCTACAAATTCTATTTGTTCAATAGACCTTTGTCAATGGAAATACAATGGTAAGAAAACAAATTAGATAGAAAAAGTAAATAAAATAGGGGCTTATGTTGGATTGGCACGACATAAATCCAAATAGGACTAAGAAGGAGGTAAATTATGTCTAAATAATTAGAGAACGAGGAATACTAGTGATCTTCTCCTACTTTATTTATTCATTTAGTTCTTCAATTAACTCAAAGTTCTTTCTTTTTCTTTAAAGAATTCTGCCTTCCTTAAAATATCATAAACAGTTCTTGTCGGTTGAGCACCCTTTTCAAGGAAATAGAGAATCGCTGGAACATTTAAACAAGTTTGATTCTTTATCGGATCATAAAAACCTACTTTTCGAAGATCTCTTCCTTCTCTTCGAGATCGAACATCAATTGCAACGATTCGATAGACAGCTTATTGGGATAGATGTAGATAAACAACGCCCCCCCCTAGAAACGTATAGGAGGTTTTATCCTCATACGGCTCGAGAAAATGATTTTCATTTCTGTCTATAATAATAGAAATTAGACTATGACGTGCATTAATTTCCTTACACAACAAACAAATTTCATTTATACTCATGACTCAAGTTGGCTAATTTTGACTGATAGACTTCAAAGGCAAAATGCTTCGAAAATTTTTGAGTCGTCTCTAAACTCTTTTCTTTGTCTCATTTCGAACGAATTTACTTTTATTCCTTATTCTGATCCTATTCTGTTGTTGAGACAATTGAAAATTGTGTTTACTTGTTCTGGAATCCTTTATCTTTGATTTGTGAAATCCTTAGGTTTAGACATTACTTCGGGAATTCCTATTCTTTTTTCTTTCAAAAGAGTAGCAACATACTCTTTTTTTCTTATTTCCTTAGATAAAGCATTTCCCTATTCTATAGAAATCAAATAAGAAGAATTAATTCTGATATACTTTTAATTGAAAGAGTTTTCTGTATCTTCAAAAATGGGACTTTCTTATTATTTGAACCTTTCCATTTCTATATTAAGGATAGACTGACAAAGTTGGCCTAATTTATTAGTTTCCACTAACCCTAGATTCTTTCCCTTGATAAAAAAAAATTCTATCCTCTCGAGCTCCATCGTGTACTATAATTACTTAAAAACAAACAACCCAGTGCAAATTTGGTTCGGAAAGAATAGAACAGACTATGTCGAGCCAAGAGCATTTTCATTACTATGGAAAATGATGGATAGCAAAATCCACAATCGATCATGTCCTTCAAGTCGCACGTTGCTTTCTACCACATCGTTTTAAACGAAGTTTTACCATAACAAACATTCCTCTTTTTATTTCAAAGTGGTATAGAGAATTGATCCAATATGGATGGAATCATGAATAGTCATTGGTTTTGTTTTGTGTATACTAATTCAAACTTGCTGTCTATGGAGCAATATGGATAAAAGTAAATAAAGTAAGTATTTATCAGGAAAGCCCCCGCCAAGATCCGATTTATTTAAACCCATATTCTATCATATGAATGAAACATAGTTCGAAAAAGACGACTAAACGGGTTTGCTTAAGACTTATTTATTATTAAATTCCCATTCTCAACGGATGGCTTGAGATTATCAATTTTGAAGTGAGAAGAGAAGGATCAACTCTTCCCCAATAAATAAACTATCAACCTTCAAAAAAGTTTAATTAATTTAATTACTATATTAGAATTAGATTAGCAATATATTTTTTTCCGTAACAATCAATAAAAAAATGAACTATGTAACTAAATAAACTATTCCAATGAATAGATTGAAATTTTTTTGTAGTTATAGAATTCTCGTACTTCCGTACTTCTTCGACTCGAATACAAAAATAAAAAAAAAATAAGAAAAAAATATAATTAAGTAAATTATAGTCGAGGCATATCCTGAATGTGCCTGATAGACACAATTTTTTCATGAAAATAAAGATATTGAATTTAGCTGGACTTAAGACTTTATTAAGTTTTCTGAGAAAGAAAGTGAATGCTTAGAAATGCATCTAATCTAAGAATTCATAAGATACCATTATTCTCTTTAATATTTAATAAATTAATATTAATAAACTTTTGTCTCGTGCGGAGTACTATCAGAAACAATCTGGGACGGAAGGATTCGAACCTCCGAGTAACGGGACCAAAACCCGCTGCCTTACCACTTGGCCACGCCCCATTTCATTTTATGCGACACTAATAAACACTATTATGTTTATTTGTTATTCGTCAATCCCATTTCAATTACATAAAAAATGAGGAATATTCTCTTGCTAGTATTCTAGACATGCAGATAATAGAGAATCAAAAAAATGCATTGATCATTACAAGGAATTCTATTAAGATATTATATGAAAGTCGAATTTATTCCACACTCATTTGAGAGTGCGAATACAAGGAGGTATTTTGTGTTTGGGAAAGTCCGAAGAAAAAAGATTTGAAATCCGCCTTTTCCTTTTTCCCTTAGAAAAATAACTCAATCAAAATCCAATTATTTACTCTCCAAGAATGAAATGCTTGTTATGCCTAATATACTTAGTTTAACCTGTATCTGTTTTAATTCTGTTCTTTATCCGACTAGTTTTTTCTTTGCCAAATTGCCCGAAGCTTATGCTATTTTCAACCCAATCGTGGATGTTATGCCTGTCATACCTCTATTCTTTTTTCTATTAGCCTTTGTTTGGCAAGCTGCTGTAAGTTTTCGATGAAATGTTTAGTACTCTGTCTGCCAAATTGAATGATGTATTCATTCCAAAAAATTAGAAAAATGGGTAAAAGACGAGAACTTTTCTATTTTTATATTATGATTATGAACCTTCGATTCTAAAATGCAAATTCTTCTACATTGAATGGATAGCTGCAGCAATAAATTTGGATCAGCATTTCTACCCTTCTGCACCTACGTTGAGCAGGTACCCTTAGGTACCTAACACAATACCTAACCCTATTTTTTATATTGATTAAGAGTGCTTATTATAAATGAATTCTTCCCATTTTTTTTTTCAAGAATTCATTTTTGCATTTTTAACTATCAAAATAAAAATCCATCCTAGTGGATCCGTGTGGTAAGGAAAAACCGGTAATCTATTCCTTAAAAAAAAATCTTGGAGATTATGTAATGCTTACTCTCAAACTTTTTGTTTATACAGTAGTAATATTCTTTGTTTCACTCTTTATCTTTGGATTCTTATCTAATGACCCAGGACGGAATCCGGGGCGCGAGGAGTAAAAATTCCATTTTTTTTGAATTTTATCTTACAAATTGGATTTGTTTCGTACATTTATCTATGAGAAAATCCGGGGGTCAGAATTCCTTCCAATTCGAAAGTCCCAAATGATCCGAGGGAGCGGAAAGAGAGGGATTCGAACCCTCGGTACAAAAAAATTGTACAACGGATTAGCAATCCGCCGCTTTAGTCCACTCAGCCATCTCTCCCCGTTCCAAATCAAAAAGTTTATGTGATATGATAGAAACAAGAAATAACGATTGGAAAAAACCCTTTTTTTCTTTCAAAAGTCTATAAAAATTATATTGCCAATTCCATTTTAGTTATATTCTTTTTTCTTAATGTTAATAAAAAAAAGAAGAAAATTCTTGTTTTTTATTTCTAAAAATCGAGATTGTCCGAGAGACAATCAGATAGATTTTCTCTTTAGCGGGCATTTCCCTCTAAGACTTGTTATAATAAAACAAGCAGGTTATATAAAAAAGAAAAAACGCTTTTTTTGTCGATTATTTATCAAGAAAGAAAAAAGGGGTTCTTATCAAACCCAACATAAAATTGGAAAGAACCATAAAGTAAGTAGATCTGACTCCTTAAATAATGCCTCTATCCGCTATTCTGATATATAAATTCGAGGTAGATGAAATTGTATAAGCGAATTTTTTTTATTTCCTTAGACTTAGACCGCACAAGACAAGAATTTTTTGTTATTTACGATTTTAGATTCTTGTTACTAGATGTTCTATAGGAATAAGAAGAAATCGCAACTCCTTTCCGCTACACATAAAAATAGATTTCGAAAGTCTTTTTTTTTTTATAATCCTCCTTTTCTGTTCTTCCACCCATGAAATAGAGAGGGAATGGGGATATAGGAATTACTTTTATTTTCATTTTTCTCTTAAAAGTAAAAGATAGGCTTTGAAATAGGAGTCATGAAATAATGCTGAATTGAAATGTTTATTTCTTTATTTCTTATAGTATAAGAAAAACAAAAGTATAAGAAAAACAAATCGAATCAAATTCATGGATTTACCACGACCTCGGTTGTTACTCCATAGATAAAAATAAAAAATTTATATCTTCGAGACCATTGAAAAAGGGCATTGAACGAGAAACATATCGTCCACAGATAATAAAACTATCATATGCCTTGGAAGTGACATGAGGTGCTCGGAAATGGTTGAAGTAATTGAATAGGAGGATCAATATGACTATAGCCCTTGGTAGAGTTCCTAAAGAAGAAAATGATCTATTTGATACTATGGATGACTGGTTACGAAGGGACCGTTTCGTTTTTGTAGGATGGTCCGGCCTATTACTCTTTCCTTGTGCTTATTTCGCTTTAGGGGGTTGGTTTACAGGGACAACTTTTGTAACTTCTTGGTATACCCATGGATTGGCTAGTTCCTATTTGGAAGGTTGTAATTTCTTAACCGCAGCAGTTTCTACCCCTGCCAATAGTTTAGCACACTCTTTGTTGCTACTATGGGGACCAGAAGCCCAAGGAGATTTTACTCGTTGGTGTCAATTAGGCGGTTTATGGACTTTTGTAGCTCTGCACGGGGCTTTTGCACTAATAGGTTTCATGTTACGCCAATTTGAACTTGCTCGGTCTGTTCAATTGCGGCCTTATAATGCAATCTCATTCTCTGGTCCAATCGCGGTTTTTGTTTCTGTATTCCTTATTTATCCACTGGGGCAATCTGGTTGGTTCTTTGCGCCAAGTTTTGGCGTAGCAGCGATATTTCGATTCATCCTTTTCTTCCAAGGATTTCATAATTGGACGTTGAACCCATTTCATATGATGGGAGTTGCCGGAGTATTAGGCGCGGCTCTGTTATGCGCTATTCATGGAGCGACCGTAGAAAACACTCTATTTGAGGATGGTGATGGTGCAAATACCTTCCGCGCTTTTAACCCAACTCAAGCTGAAGAAACTTATTCAATGGTCACTGCTAACCGCTTTTGGTCCCAAATCTTTGGTGTTGCTTTTTCCAATAAACGTTGGTTACATTTCTTTATGCTATTTGTACCCGTCACCGGTTTATGGATGAGTGCTATTGGCGTAGTTGGCCTGGCTCTGAACTTACGTGCCTATGACTTTGTTTCCCAGGAAATCCGTGCAGCGGAAGATCCTGAATTTGAGACTTTCTACACCAAAAATATTCTTTTAAACGAGGGTATTCGTGCGTGGATGGCAGCTCAGGATCAGCCTCATGAAAATCTTATATTCCCTGAGGAGGTTCTACCACGTGGAAACGCTCTTTAATGGAACTTTCGTTTTAGCTGGTCGTGACCAAGAAACCACCGGCTTTGCTTGGTGGGCTGGGAATGCCAGACTTATCAATTTGTCCGGTAAGCTACTTGGAGCTCACGTAGCCCATGCCGGATTAATCGTATTCTGGGCCGGAGCAATGAACCTATTTGAAGTGGCTCATTTCGTACCAGAAAAGCCCATGTATGAACAAGGCTTAATTTTACTTCCACACTTAGCTACTCTAGGTTGGGGAGTAGGACCAGGAGGAGAAGTTCTAGATACTTTCCCATACTTTGTATCTGGAGTACTTCACCTAATTTCCTCCGCAGTCTTAGGCTTCGGTGGCATTTATCACGCGCTTCTGGGCCCCGAGACTCTTGAGGAATCTTTTCCTTTTTTTGGTTATGTATGGAAAGATCGAAATAAAATGACTACAATTTTGGGTATTCACTTAATTTTGTTAGGTCTAGGTGCTTTTCTTCTAGTACTCAAGGCTCTTTATTTTGGCGGTGTATATGATACCTGGGCCCCTGGGGGGGGAGATGTAAGAAAGATTACCAATTTGACCCTTAGCCCCAGTGTTATATTTGGTTATTTACTAAAATCTCCTTTTGGAGGAGAAGGGTGGATTGTTAGTGTGGATGATTTAGAAGATATAATTGGTGGACATGTATGGTTGGGTTTCATTTGTGTATTTGGCGGAATTTGGCATATCTTAACCAAACCCTTTGCATGGGCTCGCCGTGCATTTGTATGGTCTGGAGAAGCTTACTTGTCTTATAGTTTAGCTGCTTTATCTGTCTTTGGTTTTATCGCTTGTTGTTTTGTATGGTTCAATAATACGGCTTATCCGAGTGAGTTTTATGGACCCACCGGGCCAGAAGCTTCTCAAGCTCAGGCATTTACTTTTCTAGTTAGAGACCAGCGTCTTGGAGCTAATGTGGGATCCGCTCAAGGACCCACGGGTTTAGGTAAATATCTAATGCGTTCCCCAACTGGGGAGGTTATCTTTGGAGGGGAAACTATGCGTTTTTGGGACCTTCGCGCTCCATGGTTAGAACCTCTAAGGGGCCCCAACGGTTTGGACTTGAGTAGGTTGAAAAAAGACATACAACCTTGGCAAGAACGACGTTCAGCAGAATATATGACCCATGCCCCTTTAGGCTCTTTAAATTCTGTCGGTGGCGTAGCTACCGAGATCAATGCAGTTAATTATGTCTCTCCTAGAAGTTGGTTATCGACTTCTCATTTTGTTCTAGGATTCTTCTTTTTTGTGGGCCATTTGTGGCATGCAGGAAGAGCCCGAGCTGCTGCAGCAGGTTTTGAAAAGGGAATCGATCGTGATTTGGAACCTGTTCTTTACATGAACCCTCTTAACTAAGATTTTCTTATTTATACCTGTTCTAATGTTTTATTTTTTTCTGTTCTGGCTCGGTTATTCCATCTAGCCGAGCCATTCATTCCTTTTTATGAAAGAAAGGTAAGGGACAGAATAAAGATACAAAATTAAAGAAACAAGCATATTCAATAAGCAAAAGGAGAGAGAGGGATTCGAACCCTCGATAGTTCCTAGAACTATACCGGTTTTCAAGACCGGAGCTATCAACCACTCAGCCATCTCTCCACAGCCTAATCCCTATTTTAGTCGTACAAGTAGAACATAGCCATATAAAAAGATCTACTAACCCCTAGAAAGATCTCAGATGCAAGTCCCTTTTCGACATATCTCTGTATACTGTATACACAGATACATGATCCGCTATACCCCCTGACGAAATCCCCTCTCCTCACCCCCATATCCAAATAAAAAAAGTAAGTGGTAAGTAAAAATAAGTTTTCATTAAAGAGAAGAATCAATGGATTCATGATTAAACCCCTCCTACTTCTTGTATTTTTTTACAATGTTTGGTTAAGTGAGGGATCAAATATGTAGTCAACTTTATTTGATGGTAGCTTGGAGGATTAGAAATATGACTATTGCTTTCCAATTAGCTGTTTTTGCATTAATTGCGACTTCCTCAGTCTTAGTAATTAGTGTACCCCTTGTATTTGCTTCTCCTGATGGTTGGTCAAATAATAAAAACGTTGTATTTTCCGGTACATCATTATGGATTGGACTAGTCTTTCTCGTAGCTATTCTAAATTCTCTCATTTCTTAAATTTGTTTAGTATTTAGTAGAGTAGCCCAATACCAAACAAAATAAATAATAAAGGCCATTTCTTCGAAAAAATTCGAATAGTGAGACGCATTAAAATTAAAACACAATTTGCATTCCGAATTGCTACCTCTTCTCTTTCAGTATTATGAAATTCCAGTCCCATTAGAATATTCATTTACAGATAATAAAAAAAGAAAAACTCTAATATAATAGAAAATGAAACGAAACGGTCGACCCAGACATAGACGGTCGACCCAAGCGGATATACGCTATAAAATATATAGCGTAGCGAGCGTAGTTCAATGGTAAAATATCTCCTTGCCAAGGAGAAGATACGGGTTCGATTCCCGCCGCTCGCCCACTTTAATTTAGTAAAGTACTATGATAAAAAGTTTAGTCTAGTTGACTGTTTAACTACTTATATTAAATTAAGTATTAGTCTACTCCCGTATCCCTTAACTATATCTTACCCTTCTTTTGCATCCCACTCAAAAAAAAGAGAGAAGGACTGTGCCTTTCTTTCATTTCTTTTTTATTTTACGCAGGGTCGGGAGGAGCCTTGCATGTTCTTCTTGTGGAGGCAAGTGCCTTCACAAACTGCCCAATTTTGCCCTCTAGGGCTGGGAACTCATGAATAAAAAGATTGGATACCACCCAACCCTATACCATATCTAGAGAAAGATAATAGTTCTTTTATTTTTATACAGACTGCTAAGTTAAGTGCGGAGACGGGAATCGAACCCGTGACCTCAAGGTTATGAGCCTCGTGAGCTACCAAACTGCTCTACTCCGCTCTGGAGTACCAAAAACTGGTGGACAAAAAAGGTTGAATACGGGCTTTTACCATGTCTCGACAAAAAGAATACTCCTTTTATAGAGAATGGAGCGGGTAGCGGGAATCGAACCCGCATCGTTAGCTTGGAAGGCTAGGGGTTATAGTCGACGTTGGTTGATTATTTTTAACGTCTCTAATTCAAAACCGAACATGAAATTTTGATTTCATTCGGCTCCTTTATGGATATTCCCACCACTTAACATCTATGTCAGCTTTTCTATTTGAATGGAACCAAAGCTCTCTGCTTTCTAGATGATCCTTATAGAATAGGAGATAGAAATTCGATCTAAATCTATCTAATCTACTTACTTCGTTCCCTAATTTCATTCAAGAGATCCTGAGGAAAAGAATTGGGTTTCCACCGAGCTGAAACAATATGCTGATGGTTCTAGTAAACCAAAACTATCGCTTTTTTAGCTATTTGGCTTCCTTATTCCTTTTTTAATAAAAGAAGATTTAGTTACGATTGGAAATAAACTTTTTTGTATCTTCAGCCATAGATCCTTTACTCATATTTTAAAAATTGGAATACTTAATCCAATGCAAAATTATGCTTCGCGACTCTGTACTCATAATCCAATTTGTATTTTGGATGCAATTTCCATTAGTCTTTGGATACAAATCGCGAGAATGTATATTCTTCCTCAATATGCTATTGAGAGGAAAAGGATTAAATCCTTTATAAGAACTAAAGTTTTCATCGGAATAGAAAAAACTTAAAGATGCCTTAAGTATATCATTTCAAATTCAGTTATTAATAGAACGAATCACACTTTTACCACTAAACTATACCCGCTACATGTAGATTATGATATAATATAGTACCCTTTGTCAAGGATATCCAACCAAAGGTTCATGACACTGAGCGGTTGGTACTTCTACTTGGATCGCTTGCCTTTACTTTAGGATTTAGATAGCCCCTCTCTCTGGTCTGTAAAATACTTAAGATCTCTTCTTACCATGTCAATAGCGTCTGAACCAAATGTATGTATTTCGATTAGAATCCTATTCTACGGTTACGACTACAACGATCATTATTTACTTTGCGAGTACGTAAGTGTGCGAGACTGCTATACTGAATAGTTTTATTTTTTTATTCCTACAATATACACTAGGGGATATAGGGGGTAACACTGTTCCTATAAATTCCTTATTTTCCTTTTCTTTTTTGTTCAATTCTAAACAAAATTTTGGAAATGGAAGATGTTATGTTTCCTTCCCTCACTTATCATTAAGTCCGAGTCGTAGAGAAAGAGTGAGATGCATTTTAAAAATTCATTATAGACTTTCCCTATGATTTGATATAAGTAAGAAACAAAGAGTCATTAGTTAAAAAAAAAACAGACAGGACCGACAGATTTACCTGACGTAATTGGGTAAATCCTTACCAGATAAAATAAATTTGGTTTAGGATTTACCTGATGTAAAGAGGATCCGAAAAGTCTTCGGTTAGTTGATTCTCTTCATTTACCACTTACCTCTCTCTCCTTTTTTCCACTAACTCAATTATAGTTTATTGAATTCTTGTTTAAAAGAATCAAAATAGAGCTAAACTAAGAACACATAAAAAAGAGCATAGAGGATCAAGACCATTACCAAATGTTCCCCCCAAGAATCATATTGGGTATCTGTTCCCTTTCTTTTCCCGCAAGGATCGGAAATATTAGAAATCTTAGATTTTGCATATTCATATACCATTTAATTTTTAGGGTTCCAGAATATACCTATTTTACTAGTCTTCGGAAACAGAAAACTGTGAACCAAGAAGAGTTAGGTATGTAGGGTATGGTTTTTTTATTGTGTCCACTCTTTCTTCACGTATTTTTTTATATAAAATATAAAAATAAAACCTTTATTTTTGTGCAAGTTAATAAGATAGAATATGAAATATTTTATTAATTTTCTCAAGATTTTGGGCTCTCAAGATTTTGAACCTTGCCATGACTAAACTTCTAGATATCGATATATACATATATAATCTCTACATCTCTATGTATACATATATTATGTACATTATGCAGTAGATCCTTAATGGGAAATCAAAGTGGCGAATTTTTTTTTATAAAAAGCCCTTTTAACTCAGTGGTAGAGTAATGCCATGGTAAGGCATAAGTCATCGGTTCAAATCCGATAAAGGGCTTTTAAAATTAGTGGTAGATTAATGCCGTGCTAAGACGTAAGTCCTCGGTTCGAATCTGATAGAATACTTTTCCACTAAAATTCATTCACTTTTTTCTTTGTTTTTGAAACTTTCTCCTTTTTTTTTTATAGAATTTTATGACTTAGGACGGGATGCATTCATTTTGGGTCTGAACACTAAATGAAGCACCAAATGTAAATTGCAAAAAAGAAATGAAATTGGACTCTTTTTCATCTTAGATCAATCAAATAACTACCTGTACTGAACTAATATAGATTATAGAATCCCTATTTAGTAATCCATTCTTATTCGATAACCCTTTAAATGAATTTCCCTAACAAAGTAGGGGATGATCCATGAATTAATCTAAGCATCAACTAAAAAAACTCCTAGATGAAAACATAATAGAAAAATAGGAAAAACTCTTTGCTTTTGATCTAGTTATACTTTTCGAGTATATTGACAATTCAAAAAAACTGCTCATACTATGATTATAGTATAATCACGAGCGGTTGTATATGGCCTTATCGTCTAGTGATGCCCCTATCGTCTAGTGGTTCAGGACATCTCTCTTTCAAGGAGGCAGCGGGGATTCGACTTCCCCTGGGGGTAGGGAGTATTTTGAAAGGAGGTTAATCATAGATTATCAAAAACCCTAGAATAAATTCTTCCTGGGTCGATGCCCGAGCGGTTAATGGGGACGGACTGTAAATTCGTTGACGATATGTCTACGCTGGTTCAAATCCAGCTCGGCCCAAAAATCTAGGACTTCGTGAATATGAACTAAATCCTTTTGTTTTTCTTCCATAAAAGAAAATGTCTGATCGATAGAAATAAAAGATAAATAAAAAAGGGAGAAATTGGATTTCTAACCCATATCTCTCTCATTCCTTTCTTACAACTTACAAACAAAAGAGTTTTTCTTATTGAAGGGTGGATTATTATCCATTTTTACTGATAAAAAATCAGGACATACTAGTTATGTCACTCTCACTATAACCACCTATAATATGTAGGTATGTAGTATATGATTCGTCTATTTCTTAAGAGTAGGACAGACGCATCGAATCTTCTTATGGTTCTATTTAAGAATAGATATGCCATACACCCCGCGGGGATTGTAGTTCAATTGGTCAGAGCACCGCCCTGTCAAGGCGGAAGCTGCGGGTTCGAGCCCCGTCAGTCCCGAACTAGGGTTCAATGAATGGAGAAATTCATATTTTCTTTTTTCTCCATGAAAAAAAAAGGGAAGGGGGCAAGATCAAATACCCATAGGGCACCCTTAACTTCGCTTTTTTATTTTGCATCTCTCATTAAAGAGGGAAGAGAGGCGTATAGGAATTTTTTTTCACTACTCCCGGTCGATAAAGAAAGACACACATATGATATAAAATACTGGTATTTTTCCGAAATCCATACATAAATTTTATTCCCTTTTTATTTAAGACCTTTTTTCCCCTCTCAGTTCTACTGATTATTTGGCTATCTATGTGACCCATAGAAAGTTGGTCATATAATACATACATAATTGTATGTATAACTATAAGAAAAAGGAAGGGAAATTGGATAAGATTAAAAAAGATCGTGGGTTAGAGGTATAGAAAAGAAAAAGTAGAAAAGGATTCGAAAAATAGGGAATTCCTAATCCAATCAAAAAAACCATTTTGGTCTTAGTATGGATAGAGGATCTTCCTATGTTATACTATTCCACTCTCAACTATGAATTGATTGATAGATCCGATATTAATAATATTGAATTGATTCAGTATTATCAGAATGCAAGCCCTACCCTTGAATTTACAGGATACACCTTTTTCCTCTCCATGGGATTACATCCCGAGTTATTGTGAAAATAAAAAATAAAGAGGTTATGGAAGTCAATATTCTCGCATTTATTGCTACTGCACTGTTCATTCTAATTCCTACTGCTTTTTTACTTATTATTTATGTAAAAACAGTCAGCCAAAATGATTAATTGGAATTCGAATTAATCATTGAAGAAATGAAAAAAGGTCTTAAATAAAAAAAAATCCAAGTCTTAAATGAAAGGATCGGGTTGGAATCTTAAAGTGTGGTAGAAAGAACTACATATAGTTTTTTCTACCACACTTTAGAGTCTTTCTATTATATTATCGAAGTGAAACAAAACTAAAGAAAAAAATTAAAGAATAATGTTTAACAAAATAATTAATGCAAAACGATCAATTAAAGAAAAGAGTTTATAGAACAATTTGATTACTCAATCAATTTAGTAGTATCCCTAGAGTCCACTCCTCCCCCATACTACTAGTGAAAGAGAGAATGTAAAGACTACCATTAAAGCAGCCCAAGCGAGACTTACTATATCCATCTAAATTATGTCTCCTATTTCTATGAAGGAATTTTTTTACTATATGATCAATAATCATAGTGGAATCAAAGGTACAGAGTCAAAAAGGGACTCCCCCCCCTAAGGCTATGGATCCATGAGTTCAAGGAATTTACTCCTAACAAATTCTTAAAAGGAATTCCGGTAGAATTAGAGAGCATTAAGTATAAATACAATACATAGCATAGCCCCTTTTCCTTAAAAAAGAGTACGGGAATGATGTCTTGAATAGAAGAAGAGGGAATAGGAATATCTTTTATTCCTTTTGTTACTCTTTTTTTTTATAAGCAAAGGACGCCCGAATATACCATAAAATTATGGACAGATAAATATTTATTTGGATACCTACCTTACCTATGTTTATTTTTGACCTAAACCCTACAGTACTCCTTTCTATCATTCTATGAAAGAATGAAGAGACTTTATCCACAACACAACTCATAAATTAATTTTGGATCGGCCTATTTAATCTGATTATTGCTCGAATTAAGTAGTCCTTACTTTAGTGTATGTAGGTAAAATAAGATATACGATAATGTATGATAATTAGGAAGTCTTGATATTCCTTCGAGGAGTCCCTTCTTCAATCTTAAATAAAAAAAAAAAGAATGCCCCTTAGGGACCTTATCTTTGGATACCAAGATTTTTGACATCTTAGCCTCGTCGTTTTCAATTCTCAAATCGAATGAATATCCCTATTGGTAACCATTTGGGACACTACCCCCAAAACAAACCCTAGTTTGAGGATAGAACTATGGTATGGATTCTAAAAACCCAGTATCAGCAGGCCTAGTTACTCTCTTCCCCGAACTTATGCGGAGTACGAATTTCTCGAGTTCGATCAGTACTATAAACCTAAGTATTTTTTGGATCAGGCGGCACCCAGATTTGAACTGGGGATAAAGGATTTGCAGTCCCCTGCCTTACCGCTTGGCCATGCCGCCAAAAAATCCGAGCGAAAATCGAGAAAAGAGATAAGTATTCATCCACGTTTTCTTACGAAAAACCCTTTTTATTTTGAATATAATATAATTCCACTTCCTTTTTTCCAATCTTTAAAAAATAAATTTATTCCTTCTTTTTTTGACCCTGTTTCTATTATTCTTTTCGATAGATTCTATCTTAAAACATACATTGTTACCACAATAAAACTTTCTGTTTTTCTGTTTATTTTTATTGAGATTAAAAAGGAGAAAAAGTGGATTTCTAGTCACAGGATGCAAAATTCAGAACAAAGTGGAACCATTAACTAGAATTCTATCTTTTTTTTTATTGCAGTAGTGAACTACTCTTAAATAGGTATTATCTCCCCCTTCCTTTTAATGGGATAATAAAATATTATGGCTTTATGCCTAATCCGTGTATAGGTAAACTTCAGGCCCGAACAGCATTATTATCCAAAGATCCCCCTTATGTACATATCTCTATGGGGAATCGTGCTTTAATTTTTCAAAGCATTAAATATCTTGAATAAAAAAAAATGAAATTTGAATAGAGTATAACCTGACTATCTTGGCCTGTCCAAGTGAAATTACGATAAAAGAAAAGCATGGATATGTGGAGAGGTAGATAACTAGATTGGCATGTACTTAAAAAAGGGACTTACTTTATTTTAAAATTCTACAAGGAAATCCAAAATTTTCTAGCAATTCTACTACTCCAAAATAAAAAAGAACCCTCAAATTCTTTTTTGAAATTAAAGTAAGCGCGCTATTATAAATCGAAGTAAAGTCAAACTTTCTCAAACTTTCTAGTGTATTTATTATATTAAATTATGGCTTTATTACATTAATAGAAAGGAGATAAAATGAGAAATCTTTGCCATCCAATCTGATTAGAATATCATGAAAGTATAAGTGGTAGAATTCTTTTTTCTAGGAATGTTTTATCAATTCATTTTCATTCCATTTGTACCCCGAGCAAACTAGAACTTTCGTCAAAATGGTCTCTATTCATATGTATGAAATACATATATGAAATACGTATGTGGAGTTCCCTAGAATTTCATGTGATTCAGTAAACAGAATATATATTCCATGATTGCTAGATCGATCCGTAGGGATTGATGAAGAATGAGCTGATAATGGAATTTTTATTTGATAAACAGGAAACTTAAGATTAAGATGCTCCGGAATGGAAACGAGGGAATGTCCACAATACCCGGATTTAGTCAGATACAATTCGAGGGATTTTGTAGGTTCATTAATCAAGCCCTGGCAGAAGAACTTGACAAGTTTCCAACAATTAAAGATCCAGATCACGAAATTGCATTTCAATTATTTGCGAAAGGATATCAATTGCTAGAACCCTCGATAAAAGAAAGGGATGCTGTGTATGAATCACTCACCTATTCTTCCGAATTATATGTATCCGCGAGATTAATTTTCGGTTTCGATGTGCAAAAGCAAACCATTTCTATTGGAAACATTCCTATAATGAATTCCTTAGGAACCTTTATTATAAATGGAATATACCGAATTGTGATCAATCAAATATTGCTAAGTCCTGGTATTTACTACCGCTCGGAATTAGACCATAAGGGAATTTCTATCTACACCGGGACTATAATATCAGATTGGGGAGGAAGATCGGAATTAGCAATTGATAAAAAAGAAAGGATATGGGCTCGCGTGAGTAGAAAACAAAAGATATCTATTCTAGTTCTATCATCAGCTATGGGTTCGAATCTAAGAGAAATTCTAGATAATGTTTCCTACCCTGAATTTTTTTTGTCTTTCCCGAATGCTAAGGAGAAGAAGAGGATTGAGTCAAAAGAAAAAGCTATTTTGGAGTTTTATCAACAATTTGCTTGTGTAGGTGGGGACCTTGTATTTTCGGAGTCCTTATGTGAGGAATTACAAAAGAAATTTTTTCAACAAAAATGTGAATTAGGAAGGATTGGTCGACGAAATATGAATCGGAGACTTAATCTTGATATACCTCAGAACAATACATTCTTGTTACCACGAGATGTATTGGCCGCTACAGATCATTTGATTGGAATGAAATTTGGAACGGGTATACTTGATGATGACGATATGAATCACTTGAAAAATAAACGTATTCGTTCGGTTGCGGATCTGTTACAAGATCAATTCGGACTAGCTCTTGGTCGTTTACAACATGCAGTTCAAAAAACTATCCGTAGAGTATTCATACGTCAATCGAAACCGACTCCCCAAACTTTGGTAACTCCAACTTCAACTTCGATTTTATTAATAACTACTTATGAGACCTTTTTTGGCACATACCCGTTATCTCAAGTTTTTGATCAAACGAATCCATTGACACAAACTGTTCATGGGCGAAAAGTGAGTTGTTTAGGTCCTGGAGGGTTGACAGGGAGAACTGCAAGTTTTCGGAGCCGAGATATTCATCCAAGTCATTATGGGCGTATTTGTCCAATTGACACGTCCGAAGGAATCAATGTTGGACTTACTGGATCCTTAGCAATTCATGCGAGAATTGATCACTTGTGGGGATCCATAGAGAGCCCGTTTTATGAAATATCCGCTGAGAAAGCAAAAAAAAAAAAAGCGAGACAGGTGGTTTATCTATCACCAAATAGAGATGAATATTATATGATAGCAGCAGGAAATTCTTTGTCCTTGAATCAAGGTATTCAGGAAGAGCAGGTTGTTCCAGCTAGATACCGTCAAGAATTCCTTACTATTGCATGGGAACAGATTCATGTTCGAAGTATTTTTCCTTTCCAATATTTTTCTATTGGAGGTTCTCTCATTCCTTTTATTGAGCACAATGATGCGAATCGGGCTTTAATGAGTTCTAATATGCAGCGCCAAGCAGTTCCCCTTTCTCGGTCCGAGAAGTGCATTGTTGGAACTGGATTGGAACGCCAAACAGCTCTAGATTCGAGGGTTTCCGTTATAGCCGAACGCGAGGGAAAGATCATTTCTACTGATAGTCATAAGATCCTTTTATCAAGTAGTGGGAAGACTCTAAGTATTCCTTTAGTTAACCACCGTCGCTCTAACAAAAATACTTGTATGCACCAAAAACCGCGGGTTCCACGGGGTAAATCCATTAAAAAAGGACAAATTTTAGCAGAGGGAGCTGCTACAGTTGGGGGGGAACTTGCTTTAGGAAAAAACGTATTAGTAGCTTATATGCCCTGGGAAGGTTACAATTTTGAAGACGCAGTACTAATTAGCGAACGTTTGGTATATGAGGATATTTATACCTCTTTTCACATCCGGAAATATGAAATTCAGACGGATACGACAAGCCAAGGCTCCGCTGAAAAAATCACTAAAGAAATACCACATCTAGAAGAACATTTACTCCGCAATTTGGACAGAAATGGAGTGGTTAGGTTGGGATCCTGGGTAGAAACTGGTGATATTTTAGTAGGTAAATTAACGCCTCAGATAGCGAGTGAATCGTCGTATATCGCGGAAGCTGGATTATTACGGGCCATATTTGGACTTGAGGTATCCACTTCAAAAGAAACTTCTCTCAAATTACCTATAGGTGGAAGAGGGCGCGTTATCGATGTGAAATGGATCCAGAGGGATCCCCTCGACATAATGGTTCGTGTATATATTTTACAGAAACGTGAAATCAAAGTTGGGGATAAAGTAGCTGGAAGACATGGGAATAAGGGGATCATTTCCAAAATTTTGCCTAGGCAAGATATGCCCTATTTGCAAGATGGAACACCTGTTGATATGGTTTTCAATCCCTTAGGAGTACCCTCCCGAATGAATGTGGGACAAATATTTGAAAGCTCGCTCGGATTAGCGGGGGATCTGCTAAAGAAACATTATAGAATAGCCCCCTTTGACGAGAGATATGAGCAAGAAGCTTCAAGAAAACTTGTGTTTTCAGAATTATATGAAGCCAGTAAAGAAACAAAAAATCCATGGGTATTTGAACCCGAGTACCCGGGAAAAAGCAGAATATTTGATGGAAGAACAGGAGACCCCTTCGAACAACCTGTTCTAATAGGGAAGTCCTATATCTTAAAATTAATTCATCAAGTTGATGAAAAAATTCATGGGCGTTCTACTGGGCCCTACTCACTTGTTACACAACAACCCGTTAGAGGAAGAGCCAAGCAAGGGGGACAACGAGTAGGAGAAATGGAAGTTTGGGCTTTAGAAGGATTTGGTGTTGCTCATATTTTACAAGAGATACTTACTTATAAATCTGACCATCTTATAGCTCGCCAAGAAATACTTAATGCTACGATCTGGGGAAAAAGAATACCTAATCACGAGGATCCTCCAGAATCTTTTCGAGTGCTTGTTCGAGAACTACGATCTTTGGCTCTAGAACTGAATCATTTCCTTGTATCTGAGAAGAACTTCCAGGTTACTAGGGAGGAAGTTTGATCGGAATAAATATAAATTCTTTTCTTATTTCTATTTTATGATTGACCAATATAAACATCAACAACTTCAAATTGGACTCGTTTCCCCTCAACAAATAAAGGCTTGGGCTAACAAAAACCTACCTAATGGAGAAGTCGTTGGCGAAGTCACAAGGCCCTCTACTTTTCATTATAAAACCGATAAACCAGAAAAAGATGGATTGTTTTGCGAAAGAATCTTTGGACCCATAAAAAGCGGAATTTGCGCTTGTGGCAATTCTCGAGCGAGCGGAGCTGAAAACGAAGACGAAAGATTTTGCCAAAAATGCGGGGTAGAATTTGTGGATTCTAGGATACGAAGATATCAAATGGGATACATCAAACTCGCATGTCCCGTGACTCATGTGTGGTATTTGAAAGGTCTTCCTAGTTATATCGCAAATCTTTTAGATAAACCTCTTAAGAAGTTGGAGGGCCTAGTATACGGCGATTTCTCTTTTGCTAGGCCCAGCACTAAAAAACCCACTTTTTTGCGATTACGAGGTTTATTCGAAGAGGAAATTGCATCCTGTAACCACAGCATTTCTCCCTTTTTTTCTACCCCAGGCTTTGCAACATTTCGAAATCGGGAAATTGCGACAGGAGCAGGTGCTATTAGAGAACAATTAGCAGATTTGGATTTGCGAATTATTATAGAGAATTCCTTGGTCGAATGGAAAGAATTAGAAGACGAGGGATATAGTGGAGATGAATGGGAAGATAGAAAAAGACGAATAAGAAAAGTTTTTTTGATTAGACGCATGCAATTGGCGAAACATTTTATTCAAACAAATGTAGAACCAGAATGGATGGTTTTGTGCTTATTACCAGTTCTTCCTCCCGAATTGAGACCCATTGTTTATAGGTCTGGAGATAAAGTAGTGACTTCGGACATTAATGAACTTTATAAGAGAGTTATTCGTCGGAACAACAACCTTGCCTATCTATTAAAAAGAAGTGAATTAGCGCCAGCAGATTTAGTAATGTGCCAGGAAAAATTGGTACAAGAAGCCGTGGATACACTTCTTGATAGCGGGTCCCGCGGGCAACCGATGAGGGATGGTCATAATAAAGTATACAAATCACTTTCAGATGTAATTGAAGGTAAAGAGGGAAGGTTTCGCGAGACTCTGCTTGGGAAACGGGTCGATTACTCGGGGCGTTCTGTCATTGTTGTGGGTCCTTCGCTTTCATTACATCAATGTGGATTACCCCTAGAGATAGCAATAAAACTTTTTCAGCTATTTGTAATTCGCGATTTAATCACGAAACGGGCTACTTCTAATGTCAGGATTGCTAAAAGGAAAATTTGGGAAAAGGAACCCATTGTATGGGAAATACTTCAAGAAGTTATGCGGGGACATCCTGTACTGTTAAATAGAGCACCTACCCTGCATAGATTAGGCATACAGGCCTTTCAACCCACTTTAGTAGAGGGGCGTACTATTTCTTTACACCCATTAGTGTGTAAAGGTTTCAATGCGGACTTTGATGGGGATCAAATGGCTGTTCATCTACCTTTATCCTTGGAAGCTCAGGCGGAAGCCCGTTTACTTATGTTTTCTCATATGAATCTCTTATCTCCCGCTATGGGAGATCCTATTTGCGTACCAACCCAAGACATGCTTATCGGGCTTTATGTATTAACGATTGGAAACCGCCGAGGTATTTGTGCAAATAGATATAATAGTTGCGGAAACTATCCAAATCAAAAAGTTAATTACAATGCGAAAGATAAAGAACCCCACTTTTCTAGTTCTTATGATGCACTGGGAGCTTATAGACAGAAACTCATCAGTTTAGACAGTCCCTTGTGGCTACGATGGAAACTGGATCAACGCGTCATTGGGTCAAGAGAAGTTCCGATTGAAGTTCAATATGAATCTTTGGGGACTTATCATGAGATTTATGCCCACTATCTAATAGTGGGAAATAGAAAAAAAGAAATTCGTTCTATATACATTCGAACCACTCTTGGTCATATTTCTTTTTATAGAGACATAGAGGAAGCCATACAAGGATTTAGTCAGGCCTATTCATACACTATCTAAACAAGGAAGTTAGATTCGGCGATGCCCCTCCCCTTTCGGGGGGCATTCCGATTGCCCTAGTATCATCATTTTTGCCGCGCGAATTCAGATTGAGATTAAGGAAATGAAGTTAATTAAATTTTCAAATTTTCGAATCACTGACTCAGGCCCATTGTCGAATCCTACTCAGCAATTGTCGAATCCTACTCAGCCGAAAAGGGGGTACTTATGTATGGCGGAACGGGCTAATCTGGTCTTTCATAATAAAGAGATAGATGGAACTGGTATGAAACGACTTATTAGCAGATTAATAGATCATTTCGGAATGGGATATACCTCCCATATACTGGATCAACTAAAGACTCTGGGCTTCCATCAAGCCACTACTACATCGATTTCGTTAGGAATCGAGGATCTTTTAACAATACCCTCTAAGGGATGGTTAGTCCAAGACGCGGAAGAACAGAGTTTTCTTTTGGAGAAAAACTATTATTATGGGGCGATACACGCGGTAGAAAAATTACGCCAATCCGTTGAGATATGGTATGCGACAAGTGAATATTTGAAACAAGAAATGAATTCTAATTTTCGGATAACGGATCCTTCTAATCCAGTCTATCTAATGTCTTTTTCAGGAGCCAGAGGGAATGCATCTCAGGTACACCAATTAGTAGGTATGAGAGGATTAATGGCGGACCCTCAAGGACAAATGATTGATTTACCTATTCAAAGCAATTTACGCGAGGGACTTTCTTTGACAGAATATATAATTTCCTGCTATGGAGCTCGCAAAGGGGTTGTAGATACTGCTGTACGAACAGCAGATGCTGGATATCTTACACGTAGACTTGTTGAAGTAGTTCAACATATTATTGTGCGTAGAAGAGATTGTGGTACTATCCGAGGTATTTCTGTGAGTCCTCAAAATGGGATGACGGAAAAACTTTTTGTCCAAACACTAATTGGTCGTGTATTAGCAGACGATATATATATTGGTTCACGATGCATTGCCGCGCGCAATCAAGATATTGGAATTGGATTAGTCAATCGATTCATAACTGCCTTTCGAGCACAACCATTTCGAGCACAACCAATATATATTAGAACCCCCTTTACTTGCCGGAGCACTTCTTGGATCTGTCAATTATGTTATGGGCGGAGTCCTACTCATAGTGATCTGGTCGAATTGGGAGAAGCCGTAGGTATTATTGCGGGTCAATCAATTGGGGAGCCGGGTACTCAACTAACATTAAGAACTTTTCATACTGGCGGAGTATTCACAGGGGGTACTGCCGACCTTGTACGATCCCCTTCGAATGGAAAAATACAATTCACTGAGAATTTGGTTCACCCCACACGTACCCGTCATGGACAGCCTGCTTTTCTATGTTATATAGACTTGCATGTAACTATTCAGAGTCAGGATATTCTATATAGTGTGAATATTCCCTCAAAAAGCTTGATTCTAGTGCAAAATGATCAATATGTAAAATCCGAACAAGTAATTGCGGAGATTCGTTCCGGAACCCCCACTTTACATTTTAAAGAAAGGGTACAAAAGCATATTTATTCCGAATCAGATGGCGAAATGCACTGGAGTACTGATGTTTACCATGCGTCCGAATATCAATATGGTAATCTTCGTCGATTACCAAAAACAAGCCATTTATGGATATTGTCAGTAAGTAGATGCGGATCCAGTATAGCTTCTTTTTCACTCCACAAGGATCAAGATCAAATGAATACTTATGGTAAAAAAGATAGGGAAATTTTTGATTATTCAACGTCGGATCGAATCATGGCCAATGGCCATTGGAATTTGGTCTATCCTTCTATTTTTAAAGAGAATTCAGATTTGTTGGCGAAAAAGCGAAGAAATAGATTCGTCATTCCATTACAATATCATCAAGAACAAGAGAAAGAACTAATATCCTGTTTGGGGATTTCGATTGAAATACCCTTTATGGGTGTTTTACGTAGAAATACTATTTTTGCTTATTTTGACGATCCACGATACAAAAAAGATAAAAAGGGTTCAGGAATTGTTAAATTTAGATATAGGACCCTAGAGGAAGAATATAGGACTCGAGAAGAAGACTCAGAATACGAATATGAGACCCTAGAAGACGAATATAGGACCCGAGAGGACGAATACGAATATGAAACCCTAGAAGACGAATATGGGAGCCCAGAGAACAAATATGGGACTTTAGAGAAAGACTCAGAAGACGAATATGGGAGCACAGAGAGCAAATATAGGACCCGAGAGGGAAAATATGGAACTCTAGAGGAAGACCCAGAAGATGAATATGGGAGCCCCGGGGCAAGCTCAGAGGAGAAATATGGGACTTTAGAGGAAGACTTAGAAGAAGACTCCGAGGACGAATATGAGAGCCCAGAGGAAGATTCTATCTTAAAAAAAGAGGGTTTGATTGAGCATCGAGGAACAAAAGAATTTAGTCTAAAATACCAAAAAGAAGTAGATCGGTTTTTTTTCATTCTTCAAGAACTGCATATCTTGCCGAGATCTTCATCCCTAAAGGTACTTGACAATAGTCTTATTGGAGTGGATACACAACTCACAAAAAATACAAGAAGTCGACTAGGTGGACTGGTTCGAGTGAAGAGAAAAAAAAGCCATACAGAACTCAAAATATTTTCCGGCGATATTCATTTTCCTGAAGAAGTAGATAAGGTATTAGGTGGCTGTTTGATACCACCAGAAAAACAAAAAAAAGATTCTAAGGAATCAAAAAAAAGAAAAAATTGGGTCTATGTTCAACGGAAAAAAATTCTCAAGAGCAAGGAAAAGTATTTTGTTTCTATTCGCCCTGCAGTCGCATATAAAATGGACGAGGGGAGAAATTTAGCAACACTTTTCCCGCAGGATCTCTTGCAAGAAGAAGATAATCTACAACTTCGACTTGTCAATTTTATTTCTCATGAAAATAGCAAGTTAACTCAAAGAATTTATCACACAAATAGTCAATTTGTTAGAACTTGCTTAGTAGTGAATTGGGAACAAGAAGAAAAAGAGAAGGCTGGTGCTTCCCTTGTTGAGGTAAGAGCAAATGATCTTATTCGCGATTTCCTAAGAATTGAGTTAGTCAAGTGCACTATTTCATATACACGAAAAAGGTATGATAGGACAAGTGCAGGGCCGATTCCCCATAATAGGTTAGATCGCACCAATATAAATTCCTTTTATGCCAAGGCGAAGATTGAATCATTTAGCCAACATCAAGAAGCTATTGGCACCGTGTTGAATCGAAATAAAGAATACCAATCTTTGATGATTTTGTCGGCATCCAACTGTTCTCGAATTGGTTTATTCAAGAATTCAAAACATCCCAATGCGATAAAAGAATTGAATCCTAGAATTCCTATTCGAGAAATTTTTGGGCCCTTAGGCGCTATTGTACCTAGTATATCGAATTTTTCTTCATCTTACTATTTACTAACGCATAATCCGATCCTGTTAAAAAAATATTTGTTCCTTGACAATTTGAAACAAACCTTCCAAGTACTTCAAGGACTTAAATACTCTTTAATAGATGAAAATAAAAGGATTTCGAATTTCGATAGTAACATAATATTGGATCCATTCCTTTTGAATTGTCACTTTGTCCATCATGATTCTTGGGAGGAGACATCGGCAATAATTCACCTTGGACAATTTATTTGTGAAAATATATGTATATTTAAATCGCACATAAAAAAATCTGGCCAAATTATCATTGTTAATATGGATTCCTTTGTTATAAGAGCAGCTAAAACTTATTTGGCCACTACAGGAGCAACTGTTAATGGGCATTATGGAGAAATCCTTTACAAGGGGGATAGGTTAGTTACGTTTATATATGAAAAATCGAGATCTAGTGACATAACGCAAGGTCTTCCAAAAGTAGAACAAATCTTTGAAGCGCGTTCAATTGATTCATTATCCCCGAATCTCGAAAGGAGAATTGAGGATTGGAATGAGCGTATACCAAGACTTCTTGGGGTCCCCTGGGGATTCTTGATTGGAGCTGAGCTAACCATAGCCCAAAGTCGTATCTCTTTGGTTAATAAAATACAAAAGGTTTATCGATCCCAAGGGGTACAGATCCATAATAGACATATAGAGATTATTATACGCCAAGTAACATCAAAAGTGCGGGTTTCCGAAGATGGAATGTCTAATGTTTTTTCACCTGGGGAATTAATCGGACTATTGCGAGCGGAACGAGCAGGGCGAGCTTTGGATGAATCAATCTATTATCGGGCAATCTTATTGGGAATAACAAGGGCTTCCCTGAATACCCAAAGCTTCATATCTGAAGCAAGTTTTCAAGAAACTGCTCGAGTTTTAGCAAAAGCTGCCCTACGAGGTCGCATTGATTGGTTGAAAGGGTTGAAAGAAAACGTAGTTCTGGGGGGAATTATACCTGTTGGTACCGGATTCCAAAAATTTGTGCATCGTTCCCCACAAGACAAGAACCTTTATTTCGAAATAAAAAAAAAAAATCTATTCGCGCCGGAAATGAGAGATTTTTTGTTTCTCCATACAGAATTAGTTTCTTCAGATTCTGAAGTAAAAAACAATTTCTATGAGATATCAGAATCCCCATTTACCCCCATTTATACAATTTAAGGATACATAAAGGAGATTTTTTTACTTTACTAGACTTTTGAACTTAGAACACTAACAGGTCAAATTTAAAATTTTATATTAGATTTTAAGTAAGTAAAAGAAGTCAGTTATCAGTTAATTCATTTAAGGTTATGTTTATATGATGTATCATTGGCCAACTCTTAGTAGAAGGTTCCTTGGTAACAATTATTATTTATTTCAAGCTATTTCGGATCTTTCTTAATCTTCAAAAAGAAAAAAATTCCGTAATGGAATGGTAGTATGAAAAAAAAAAGAAAAAACCAAAAGGAAGTGTGGAAAAAATGACAAGAAGATATTGGAACATCAATTTGAAAGAGATGATAGAAGCAGGAGTTCATTTTGGTCATGGTATTAAGAAATGGAATCCGAAAATGGCCCCTTACATTTCGGCAAAGCGCAAAGGTACTCATATTATAAATCTTGCTAGAACGGCTCGTTTTTTATCAGAAGCTTGTGATTTAGTGTTTGATGCAGCAAGTCAGGGAAAAAGTTTCTTAATTGTTGGTACAAAAAAAAGAGCAACGGATTTAGTAGCATCAGCTGCAATAAGGGCTCGTTGTCATTATGTTAATAAAAAGTGGTTCAGTGGTATGTTAACTAATTGGTCGATTACGAAAACTAGACTTTCTCAATTTAGAGACTTAAGAGCAGAAGAAAAAATGGGGAAATTCCAACATCTCCCAAAAAGAGATGTGGCAATTTTGAAGAGAAAATTATCTACCTTGCAAAGATATCTCGGCGGGATCAAATATATGACGAGATTGCCAGACATTGTGATCGTCCTTGATCAGCAAAAAGAGTATATAGCTCTTCAGGAATGTGCCATTTTGGGGATTCCTACTATTTCTTTAGTCGATACAAATTGCGACCCAGATCTCGCGAATATATCGATTCCTGCCAATGACGACACTATGACTTCAATTCGATTGATTCTTAACAAATTAGTATTTGCAATTTGTGAGGGTCGTTCTCTTTATATAAGAAATCATTGATTAAGAAGAATAGTGAATTCTTGGGCAACAACGTAGATTTATGGAATCACTTACTATTCTTTTTTTTTTTGCATAGAAAAAAGAAGGGGAATATTGATATATATTAGAAGGTATTGATATATATTATGATCTGATGTGCTTTCTTGGTATCCTAAATATAAGATTAATACTTCAAGTTGCTGAGTTGAGAAAGAGATGGTTGAATCAAAAGAATTCCTTTTTTGAAGTTCAATTTTTATCAGAGGACAATTATGAATATTATACCTTGTTCCATTAAAACACTCAAGGGGTTATACGATATATCGGGTGTAGAAGTAGGCCAACACTTCTATTGGCAAATAGGAGGTTTCCAAATTCATGCCCAAGTACTCATCACTTCTTGGGTCGTAATTACTATCTTGCTAGGTTCAGTTGTCATAGCTGTTCGGAATCCACAAACCGTCCCGACGGACGGTCAGAATTTCTTTGAATATGTCCTTGAGTTTATTCGAGACTTGAGCAAAACTCAGATTGGAGAAGAATCAGGTCCCTGGGTTCCTTTTATTGGAACTATGTTCCTTTTTATTTTTGTTTCGAATTGGTCAGGTGCTCTTTTACCTTGGAAAATTATAGAGTTACCCCATGGAGAATTAGCAGCGCCCACGAATGATATAAATACTACTGTTGCTTTAGCTTTACTCACGTCAGCAGCATATTTTTATGCGGGTCTTAGCAAAAAAGGATTGAGCTATTTCGAGAAATATATTAAACCAACTCCAATCCTTTTACCAATTAACATCCTAGAGGATTTCACAAAACCATTATCGCTTAGCTTTCGACTTTTCGGGAATATATTGGCGGATGAATTAGTCGTTGTTGTTCTTGTTTCTTTAGTCCCCTTAGTAGTCCCTATACCTGTCATGTTTCTTGGATTATTTACCAGCGGTATTCAAGCTCTTATTTTTGCAACATTAGCCGCAGCCTATATAGGTGAATCCTTGGAGGGTCATCATTGAATTGACTAGTTTTAAAAATATTCTTTTTTTTTCAGCTTAGCTCAATTCATGCAGGGTTCCGGATAATCTGCTTGGTTGCAAAAAAAGAGTTCGAAATGCATATGAATATACAACTCAGAGTTGTAGGAGAGAGAATAGACTATATTATGGAATTGTTAAAGTATAATGGAATTGTTAAAGTATATATGCAGTAAGGAGGGTGGAGTCAGGTTAGATCTATACTATATCCTTAATGTCTATAAGTGGAGTCATCTTTTGTGCGGGTTTCCGCTTTAAGCAATGATTTTAGAATCCTATTCAATAGGGAATGAGAAAATATGCAAACAAAATAGAAGAAACAAATGTATATAGGGTATTATATATTCCTAGGTTAGATTCATTATCTAATCCTATATATTGAATTCTCTTCTATGTAGTTCAGACAATTCACATTATCATTTCAATTTGTACTTTTTTAGTTACTTCTCCACAATAGAGATAGGGCTTAGAAGTATACTTCTTCCCAATAGAGCTTATGAAGTAAGAATTTCTTGGTTGATTGTATCCTTAACCATTTCTTTTTTTTTTGACACGAGGAACTCACCATGAATCCACTAATTGCTGCTGCTTCTGTTATTGCTGCTGGATTGGCCGTAGGGCTTGCTTCTATTGGGCCTGGAGTTGGTCAAGGTACTGCTGCAGGACAAGCTGTAGAAGGTATTGCGAGACAGCCAGAAGCAGAAGGTAAAATACGAGGTACTTTATTGCTTAGTCTAGCTTTTATGGAAGCTTTAACAATTTATGGACTAGTTGTGGCACTAGCGCTTTTATTTGCGAACCCTTTTGTTTAATCCTAAAAAATAAAATAAGCTCTTTCGATTAGATACTTTTTTCCTTTTATTTTAGGAATTTTTGGAACATTTCAACAAAGAGGGTCTTTCTTTCACAGGTCAAACAAGACCTAAGACTTAATCTAAAAGAAATTACTAGATTAAATCTATTTGCATTAAAAAAACCGATCAAAAAAGGGCGAGCGAAGTAATTCATCGAAAAACTTTGTTCTTTGTTCGTCCTATCTATAAGAGGAGAGCATATGAAAAATGTAACCCATTCTTTCGTTTTTTTAGCTCACTGGCCATCTGCTGGCAGTTTCGGGCTTAATACCGATATTTTAGCAACAAATCTAATAAATCTAA